AAAGTAAAATAAAAAAAAAAAAACTTATGTGTAAAAGTACTTTACTTACTTATTCTTTTATTCATTTCATTGGTGGGGGATGACCTTATGATAAAGAACTGGAGTTCAGGTAGAGAAGAAAATAGAGAAATAAAAGTTTTAGCTCAACATATATGTATGTCTGTTTTAAAAGCGCAAAGAGTAATTGATCAGATTCGCGGACGTTCCTATGAGGAAACACTTATGATACTGGAACTCATGCCTTATCGAGCATCTTATCCAATTTTACAATTGGTTTATTCTGCAGCAGCAAACGCTAATCATAATATGGGTTTGAACGAAGCTGATTCATTCATTAGTAAAGCCGAAGTCAATAGGAGTGCTATTGTGAAAAAGTTAAGAGCTCGGGCTCGGGGACGTAGTTATCCGATAAAAAAACCCACTTGTCATATAACAATTGTATTAAAGGAAAAATCTAAATCATTTTAAAAATATGAATGGAAAGAAAACATAATAGAAAAATATGGGACAAAAAATAAATCCACTTGGTTTCAGACTTGGTACAACCCAAAGTCATCGTTCCTTTTGGTTCGCACAAACAAAAAATTATTCCGTGGGTTTACAGGAAGATGAAAAAATACGGAATTGTATCAAGAACTATGTACAAAAAAATAGGAGAATATCCTCGGGTTTCGAAGGAATCGCACGTATAGGAATTCAAAAAAGAATCGATTTGATCCAGGTCATAATCCATATTGGATTCCCAAATTTATTAATAGAGGGCCAAACACGAGGAATAGAAGAATTACAGATGAATGTACAAAAGGAACTTCATTCTGTGAACCGGAGACTCAACATTGCTATCACAAGAATTGAAAAACCTTATGGACAACCAAATATTCTTGCAGAATATATAGCTTTACAGTTAAAAAATAGAGTTTCATTTCGAAAGTCAATGAAAAAAGCTATTGAATTAACTGAACAAACAGATACAAAAGGAATTCAAGTACAAATCGCAGGACGTATCGACGGAAAAGAAATTGCACGTGTCGAATGGATCAGAGAAGGTAGGGTTCCCCTACAAACAATTCGCGCTAAAATTGATCATTGTTCCTATACAATTCGAACTATTTATGGAGTATTAGGTATCAAAATTTGGATATTTGTAAACGAGTTTGGATATTTGTAAACGAGAAATAATAGACCCTCATTTGTCTTGCCATTCTGTCTAGTGCTAGTGATAAAACAAAAAATTACAAACTCTTTCATTCTTTTTCTGTTAAATCAAACAAAAATCAACAATTCTAATTCTATAAGGTTGAATAAAAATTCGATTGACCATTTAGTATAATTGCTATGCTTAGTGTGTGACTCGTTAGTTTTTTCTTTAGAGTTTAGGGTTGAGATTCAAAAAAAAAAATGGACTAACCCCTACTATGAACTTAGTAACCATATAAATTAATAACCAACTTATTGCTTCGTATTGTCAAGATCCCAAGAAAGAGTCACTATATGGGTGGATCGATCATATAGTTGTAGCAACTGAAATTTTTTCCATAAAAAAGAAATCTGATTATGGGCTGTGAAGCAAAAATAAAGGGATGTGGATAAATGGAAGGATGATAGAAAGAGAGAACAAAAATATCAATGATATATGATTCCAATATGTATGGTCTATGAATCAACTCATAAAATAAAAGGCAGTGTGATAAAGCATTAATACTGATATAATCAATACTGATATAAATATATATATAAATATTAAATATATATATAAATATATAAATTATAAATATATAAATTTAAATATATATATAAATATATAAATTATAAATATATAAATGAAATAAATGAAATATAAATAAATAAAATAATATAAAAAAAAGAAAATAATAAAGAATAAAGAGCCTCGGGTTAATAAAAACTGAGGAGATTGACTCGGAAACGAATTTTGACGGAAGCTCCATTGCAGAGTTCAGGCCTAACCATTAATGGAGAAGCTATGGGAACGACGAAACCTGTGACTGCATAGGATTCTATTGAAAACGAATCCTAATAATTCGTTGGGTGGGATGGCGGAACGAACCAAGAAAAAATTGATTTATTCTGAGAGGTGTCATGAATTGACTGACCCTACGAATGAAAGAGTAAATATTCGCCCGCGAAACCTTTATTTATTGGATTACAATTTTTGGCACGATTCAATAGAGGTAAGGTAAGGATTCATTATATTCTACGTTATGTTATATTCTAAAAAAAGAAGCATTTTTTTTTATTTTCTATATCTAATAATATACACGTCCAGCTGTATATTTTGTATATACATCTTCCTTTGTAAGAAATTAAATATGTAAGAAATTAAATATCAATAAATGCCATTCATTACTTATAATTTAATTTAATTTTTTATATTATTACTTTGTACTTATAATATAATAATTTTGTACTTATAATATAATAATTATATTAACTTATAATAATAATAATTATATTAACTTATAATAATTATATTATTTTATTAATTTTATTATTTATTTTATTAATTTTATTATTATTATATTATTTTTTTATTATTATTATATTATTTTTTATTTTATTATTTTTTATTATATATTATTATTATAAATATAATTATTATTATAATTATACATGTATACATGTGTATCTGTAATATTATTGAATCGTTTCATTCGCGAGGAGCTGGATGAGAAGAAACTCTCATGTCCGGTTCTGCAATAGAGATGGAATTAAGAAACAACCATCAACTATAACCCCAAAAGAACCAGATTTCGTAAACAACATAGAGGAAGAATGAAGGGAATATCTTGTCGAGGCAATCATATTTGTTTCGGCGGATACGCTCTTCAGGCGCTTGAACCCGCTTGGATCACAGCTAGACAGATAGAAGCGGGGCGGAGAGCAATGACACGATATGTGCGTCGTGGTGGAAAAATATGGGTACGTATATTTCCCGACAAACCTGTTACAGTAAGACCTACGGAAACACGTATGGGTTCGGGAAAGGGATCCCCCGAATATTGGGTATCTGTTGTTAAACCGGGTCGAATACTTTATGAAATGGGCGGAGTATCAGAAACTATAGCCAGAGCAGCTATTTCAATAGCTGCGTGCAAAATGCCTATACGAACTCAATTTGTTATTTCACGATAGGGATGTAGAACTAAACAAAAGGGATATTGAGGATGAAAAAACAACCGCAGGTTTATTTTTTTCTGGACGGACAATATTTCTTTTTTTCCTTCATACTTTGCATTGAAATAACAGATTCAAATAAAAAATATATGATTCAACCTCAGACCCTTTTGAATGTAGCGGATAACAGCGGAGCTCGAGAATTGATGTGTATTCGAATCATAGGAGCTGGTAATCACCGATATGCTCATATTGGTGACGTTATTGTTGCTGTAATCAAAGAAGCAGTGCCAAATATGCCTCTAGAAAGATCAGAAGTCATTAGAGCTGTAATTGTACGTACATGTAAAGAACTCAAACGTGACAACGGTATGATAATACGATATGATGACAATGCAGCGGTTGTCATTGATCAAGAAGGAAATCCAAAAGGAACTCGAGTTTTTGGTGCGATCGCTCGGGAATTGAGACAGTTGAATTTTACTAAAATAGTTTCATTAGCTCCCGAGGTATTATAAATACTAGTAGATGACACTATGATATAGTAAGCTATCTGAAATAGATCAAATTAATAGATTGTGTCTCACGCATATACTTTTAATTTTGAAAATTGAATAATTCAAAAAAAAAAAAAAACAAAGAAAAAAGAAAAAAGGAAACATGTTGATTATATCAAAATTACATGTTGATTATATCAAAATTAGGAAGCACAAAAAATTATAGTTCGTTATGGGTAGGGACAATATTGCCGATATAATAACTTCTATAAGAAATGCTGACATGAATAAAAAAGGAACGGTTCGAATAGCATCTACTAATATCACCGAAAACATTGTTAAAATACTTCTACGAGAAGGTTTTATTGAAAATGTTCGAAAACATCAGGAAAATAACAAATATTTCTTGGTTTCAACCCTGCTACATAGAAAGACTAGGAAAGGAATATATAGAACCGTTTTAAAGTGTATCAGCCGACCCGGTTTACGAATTTATTCCAACTATCAACGAATTCCTAAGATTTTAGGTGGAATGGGAATTGTAATTCTTTCTACTTCTCGAGGTATAATGACAGATCGAGAAGCTCGACTAGAAAGAATTGGAGGAGAAATTTTGTGTTATATATGGTGATCCTCCTCCTCTGGTATCCTAATTTTATCTCTAACTTCCCATTTGTGAAATAGAGAGGAAAAGTAAGTTATATACCTCTTCCTTCATTAGTTGATACTTCAAGGGGGTTACCTGGAATGAAAGAACAAAAATTGATTCATGAAGGTTTAATTACTGAATCACTTCCCAACGGTATGTTCCGGGTCCGCTTAGATAATGAAGATCTAATTCTAGGTTATGCTTCAGGGAGGATACGGCGCAGTTTTATACGGATACTACCAGGAGATAGAGTAAAAATTGAAGTAAGTCGTTATGATTCAACCAGAGGACGTATAATTTATAGACTTCGCAACAAAGATTCGAACGATTAAGTGATTTTTTTAAACATTCCTTTCATGGGGACACAATTCGAAGTTAAAAAAAATATTCAAGAAACTTATTTTCTTCAAAAGAGTAGATTCAGAATTAAGGTAAGGAATAAGAAATATGAAAATAAGGACTTCTGTTCGTAAAATTTGTGAAAAATGTCGACTGATCCGTAGGCGCGGACGAATTATAGTGATTTGTTCCAATCCGAGACATAAACAGAGACAAGGGTAATCTTTCTAAAAAAGAACTTTCTAAAGGGGAGGACCCATGTAAGAATAAAAGATATGTTTTAACATGAAATGGATATCTCCGTATCTTTTCTTTCTGTATATTTATGACTCATATTTATGAGACGATAAAATATGACAAAAGCTATACCAAGAATTGGTTCA